TATGGGGCTTACGTAGTGGTTGGAACAGAGACACATTTGGTTGTAAATTCCAATGTGGCGGATCATATATCCGCGCGAGCCAATCAATAGTTCAAGTCACACACTCCCATAATCCATATTCTCCTTGGAGAATCCACTTCAACTATTCGTATCAAACAAATAATACAATTGCGAAGTTGAAAGGAAATATCCAAACACATGTCTTATTCTTTTCAATAATCCATATTTGTAGCAATAAAATACTATTTTTTTGTTTGTTCCTTCAAAAAATGGAATATGATTGATTACAAATATCTAGGATATGCCCTCTCTATAAAGGACCGGAAATACCTTGCTTACGAATCATTGGGAAGTGCATTAACATAAATACAGCAGTAAGAAGGGGTAATACAAAAGTGTGTAAACTATAAAAACGGGTCAAAGTTGATTGACCCACACTAGCACTTCCGCGCAATAACTCGACTAAGGGGGATCCTATTACAGGAATAGCATCAGGTACACCTGTTACAATTTTGACCGCCCAATAACCGATTTGGTCCCAAGGTAAGGAATAACCAGTTACACCAAAAGATGCGGTCAATACAGCCAAAACCACACCCGTAACCCAAGTTAATTCACGAGGTTTTTTAAACCCACCAGTCAGATACACGCGAAATACGTGCAAGATCATCATTAGGACCATCATACTTGCCGACCATCGATGAACTGATCGAATTAACCAACCAAAATTGGCTTCAGTCATTATGTATTGAACAGAGGCAAAGGCCTCGGTAACGGTCGGACGATAGTAAAAAGTCATGGCAAACCCCGTGGCTACTTGTACTAAAAAACAAGTAAGTGTAATCCCCCCTAGACAATAAAATATGTTGACATGAGGAGGAACATATTTACTAGTTATATCATCTGCAATCGCCTGAATCTCTAGACGCTCTTCGAACCAATCATATACTTTATTGAGATAGGTAAACCAAGAGAACTCCCCCTCGGAGAACTGTATATGAGAATTTCATCTCGTACAGCTCAAGCAGAAACACCCCAATACTGGTTGTAACGAATATGTAATATAAATTTGTAAATTTATTATTTCCCGAATTAAATCTTCTCTGAAGATACGAAGGAAAAAATCCTCAAGCTTTTCTTTGTGATGATAATGCCAAAATATCAAGCCAGCTCATTCGTCTTTATGTTGATAGATAGGCTTCTTGAATCTTCTTTGTCCCTATTTTATTTATTTTATTGTTTTTATTTTGTATTGAATTATGAAAATTTATTTTTTTTTTTGATAGGAATTCTCTTGTTGAGACCCTATGAATCAATTGAAACCTCAGATTCATACTAGAACCACGATGTTGAATAAAGCCCTCAAGCGAAGCCAAAAGGTTCTCTGAGTAAGAACCGTTTGATCATCACCACTTATTCAATAATTAATAGATTAAATGACTAAAAATTCGGAATTTATTTTGTCCATTGATCAAAATAAACAGAAACCCAATTTTTAAGGAAGAAAACCCTTTCGATTTATAATGATAAAATCAATCTTTAAAATTTTTTTGAATCCAGTCGCGAGGTATAAATAGTAGGTATGAATCATAGTTCAAATATTTCTCGATCTATTCCATATATTCCGTGCTCCAGATAAAAAAATGAATATCCGACGAAGCAGAACTCATCTCTTTCAAGATGACAGACCCATTCTCTGTACTATCAATAGGATCAATTATAACAAGTCACACACTCATATTCCGGAAATACAGAAACAAAGGAATTTCACGGTCGAACTGCCAGAATGGACTAGAAATCAGAGTCCTAAGCAATTCATTTTGGATTGAAAAGCCCGGACTTCCTTATTTTTATGGACCTAATTCATTGAAATTCCATCTAGTAAAACGGAAGAATTATAAATCTCCAAAATAATAGATAGGAATACCGCAAATAGAGCCATTGCGACCCCCATCAAAGGGGTAGTTCCCCACCCGGGAGCTACTTTCCCGTATTCTGAATTCAATGGTTTCAATAAACTCCCTGCATTAGTTCGTCTTGGACCAGATCTAGAACTATCCTCAACGGTTTGTGTAGCCATAAATCCTATTGCATTGGTTGAGATCGGTTGACTTTGTATACTATTCCGTTGTAAATAAAGGATCTTATCATAGATCCGTTATGGTTTTGAAATTTGATAATAATGGAAACAGCAACCTTAGTTGCCATCTTTATATCTGGTTTACTTGTAAGTTTTACCGGGTACGCCTTATATACCGCTTTTGGGCAACCCTCTCAACAACTAAGAGATCCATTCGAGGAACACGGGGACTAGTTGAAGTAAAGTAATGAGCCTCCCAATATTGGGAGGCTCATTACTTTACTTCCATTTAGATAAAGATAATGTAAGATAATGAAAAATCATTTTGCCTTTTTAGTCGGAACCTTAGGCGGCTCTCGAAAAAATATAGCGAAAAAAATGATTCCTAGAGTCGAGACTAAGAGGAATGTATAAACCAATGCTTCCATAAATTCGATCGTGGTTTACAATTATAGCTTCCACACCTGTTCATTTGGGATCATCTCCCAGATTAAGAAAAGACAAGAGTCAAAAGTAAAAGAAAGGGCGGTGATTCAAATCAACATTTATCTGGTACTCTATAGTCTAAATAATAAAAATACACTAGAGGCAAAAGATACAAGAGCAGTGTTGTATCAGACGACTTGTCTCCTTGTAGTTGGATCTCCAAGTTTTTGGAATGCTCCAAATTCCACTTGAGCATCCAAATCTGGGTCAATACCAGCAAAAACATCTCTGAACAAGGTTCTAGCACCATGCCAAATGTGTCCGAAAAAGAAGAGCAAAGCAAACGAAGCATGTCCAAAAGTGAACCAACCCCTTGGGCTGCTACGAAAAACACCATCTGATTTCAAAGTAGCACGATCTAATTCAAAAATTTCACCCAATTGAGCACGTCTAGCATATTTTTTCACAGTAGCAGGATCACTATAACTAACTCCATCGAGTTCGCCGCCATAGAACTCAACAGTTACTCCTACTTGTTCGACACTATACTTAGATTCCGCCCTTCTAAAGGGAACATCGGCTCTTACAATTCCGTCTCCGTCTACCAAAACTACTGGAAATGTTTCAAAAAAAGTAGGCATACGGCGTACAAAAAGCTCACGCCCTTCTTTATCTCTAAAGATGGGATGTCCTAACCATCCAACAGCTATTCCATCCCCATTGTCCATCGAGCCCGCTCTAAATAAACCCCCCTTTGCTGGATTATTGCCAATGTAATCATAAAAAGCTAATTTTTCGGGAATTTTAGACCAAGCTTCTGATAAACTCTGATTTTCGTCTAGTCCGGCACTAACCCTTCGATATATTTCTTGCTGGAAGTATCCTTGATCCCATTGATAACGAGTGGGACCAAATAATTCGATTGGGGTAGTTGCGGAGCCATACCACATCGTTCCAGCAACAACAAAAGCTGCAAAAAAGACAGCAGCGATACTACTGGAAAGGACAGTTTCAATATTACCCATACGTAATCCTTTGTATAGGCGTTGGGGGGGGCGGACACTAAGATGGAATAGGCCCGCTAATATGCCCAATGTACCTGCTGCAATATGATGAGAGGCTATTCCTCCCGGAACAAAAGGATCAAAACCTTCTACCCCCCACGCAGGATTTACAGATTGGACTTTTCCGGTTAGTCCATAAGGATCAGACACCCATATTCCAGGACCATACAAACCTGTTACATGAAATGCACCAAACCCAAAGCAAGCTAATCCTGAAAGAAATAAATGAATTCCAAAGATCTTGGGCAAATCCAAAGAAGGTTTTCCTGTACGTTCATCAGAGAATATTTCTAGATCCCAATATACCCAATGCCAGATAGCCGCCAAGAAGCACAAACCAGAAAACACAATATGTGCCCCGGCCACACCCTCGTAACTCCAAATACCCGGATTCGTTATAGTCCCTCCTGTGATACTCCAACCGCCCCACGAATTGGTTATTCCTAAACGAGTCATAAAGGGTATAACGAACATACCCTGTCTCCACATTGGATCAAGAACGGGGTCAGAGGGATCAAAAACGGCTAATTCGTATAGAGCCATTGAACCGGCCCAACCAGCAACGAGAGCTGTATGCATTATATGTACAGAAATCAACCGACCGGGATCATTCAATACGACGGTATGAACACGATACCAAGGCAAACCCATGGAAATACCCCTTTATCAAAGAAAAATAGACACTATGTAACTTTATCGCATTGGAAAAGACTATGCTATGGACCTCCCCCTTTCAGTGGATTATTTCGGAGCAAGGGTTCATATTTTCATATTTATTGAATTCCATTTCGTTGGGAATAATGGAACAATTCTGTTCATCGGAACAAAGATAAGCAGATCTATTCTATACCCGATAAGTCCCAATACGCAATGGGGGATTGGTCCTATTTTCTACGAGCGAATGCGTATAGACTTGTTCATCATTCGAAGAGCCCGACCCATTTGTAATAAATTTCCCTTATTTATTTCGTATTACTATTTCGTAATATCTAAGGATAAAAACATTACGTTTCCACATCAAAGTAAAATATAGTACTTAACCCCCCTTTCTTTCAGTTGATGCCTATTGGTGTTCCAAAAGTACCTTTTCGGAGTCCTGGAGAGGAAGATGCAATTTGGGTTGACGTATAGTGCGACTTGTCAGACATATTGGGTCATATGGGATTTCCCCGTTCTCTCCCCCGATCGAGATACCCTCTGTTTCGCCCAAAAAAGATTGTTTGAACCATCAATAATTTGGAGCGTGAAATGCAATTAGATCCATTTTTGAGGGAGTCGAAATCAATATTAATATTATTAAATTATCAAAATTTATGGTTGGCTTGGTTGGACCAATCCAATAAAATGAAGTATCCAGGCTCCGTTCAGAAAATACCCAATTGGTAATATATGTATGATTACTTGATAGCATATGGGCGATCTCAAACTGCCAATCAATGAAATAATATTATGACTACATCGCGTATTTGTTGTAAGAAAGGCACGAAATGAATTGAAAAAAGTAAAAGTGGTATTGGGAGCATTTGTCCTATATGTGCAAATTGAAATCGGGCAGATCTTTACCCGGAGTAGAACATAAACCTAAAATAATTGAGGAGGCCCATTCAGGAACAAGAAAATTACATCGTAATTTGGATTCGATTTCGATGAAACAATACATCAATGAGAGGTTAATTCGATAAGTTTAGTGGATTCTTTTATTTTTTACCGAGATTCGAGCAAAAAAAAATCGAAGAAAAAGCCCCTTCATTAGGAAATAGAAAAGTCCTACTAAAAAAAAAGGAAAGCGGGGTAGAATCAACACATTGATTTTTTTTATCATTTTTTTTTTGAACCGTATGCATCCAAAGGCGCGTGTACGGTTCCTAAGGGATAAAATTTTGTCCTAATCAACCGACTTCATCGAGAAAGATTACTGTTTTTAGGTCAAGAAATTGATAGCGAGATCTCAAACCAACTTATTGGTCTGATGGTATATCTCAGTATAGAGGATGAGACCAGAGATCTTTATTTGTTTATAAACTCCCCCGGCGGGTGGGTAATACCCGGAGTTGCAATTTATGATACTATGCAATTTGTGCCACCAGATGTGCATACAATATGCATGGGATTAGCCGCTTCAATGGGATCTTTCATCCTGGTCGGAGGAGAAATTACGAAACGTATAGCATTCCCTCACGCTTGGCGCCAATGAGTTTTTTATTTGAAAGAAAAAAGAAGACTATGCCTTCGTCATATTTAATATTAATATAAATAAATAAAAAAGAATTTGTAAGATAATATTTAAGTAAAAATAGCATGGCACTTCGAGTTCGATATGAACAAACCATTATTGTTTTTTCATAACATGGGATTATGTATCGGGCGAGTAATATGAGACAAAGGCTTTGATCTTATCTATCCGGGCTTCATTTCAGCGTCACAAACTTTAATTTTTCACGCCAGAGGCCTCTTTCCAATATTTATGTTATGAAATATGAAAGAATACTAAAAAAAAAAAAACAAGATCATTTTTTTACTTATTTATTTTATTTGATCGGATCAAAAAGAAACTTTGGGATTGCTGAATCACATATGAGATATATCATAAATATAGAAAGCAACGGAACCATCATAGTATTTTTGAACTCCCCCGAAAAGAAGGGTGGTAAATGGATCACTTAACAATTTGGGTCTGATGGATCCTATTTCGTTTTTTGCTCAATGAACGGAAAAAGTCCATTGTGGAGCCGTATGCAATGCACAAAAAATGCCTGTACGGTTGTTCAATTATATATATATACTTATTTTTTGTTATTCTTTATCTTTTTCCCTAGTCCAATCAATCGTACGAGATCGCGGAAACATTCATTATGTTATATCATCAGGGTAATGATCCATCAACCTGCGAGTTCTTTTTATGAGGCACAAACAGGAGAATTTGTCCTAGAAGCGGAAGAACTTCTGAAACTACGCGAAACCCTCACAAGGGTTTATGTACAAAGAACGGGTAACCCCTTATGGGTTGTATCCGAAGACATGGAAAGGGACGTTTTTATGTCAGCAACGGAAGCCCAAGCTCATGGAATTGTTGATCTGGTAGCGATCGAAAATGCCGGGGATTTCACGTAAATCTACGATTCCATTTCGAACCATAATTTGGATGAATCTAAATTCAATATTTTATCCGCTTAAGCTTAAGGTAAAGGTAAAGTAAAAAAAAAAAAAAGAATTCATAATCATCTGGTTAGGATTGATCTAAACCAGCCCATTTTCTATACGATAGAGTATGCCAACTATTAAACAACTTATTAGAAACACAAGACAGCCAATAAAAAATGTAACAAAATCCCCTGCTCTTCGGGGATGTCCTCAGCGTCGAGGAACATGTACTCGGGTGTATGTGCGACCCGTTCAGATCATGAGCCGGAACAAAATAAAGTACAAATTTTTCCAGTATCAATGAACAGTACCAATGAATAGGATAGGGTGGAAGAATTCCAATCAATATATAAAAAACCTCCATTGCGTATCAAATTTATGGTTTCTATTGGTGCAAATCCAATCACCTCAATTGGAGATGAAAAGCAATTCCCCAGTGGTAGCAAATGGTTATCCATTAAGCGGGGTAAATCATATTTAAGAAGCAAAAGAATTATGCTCCTACTCTTGCAAGAACGGACTATACAGGGTCAGCTACCTAGCCAACCTTTGTAATTAAATACCGTTACTGTATGGGTAGATCTCATTGTGAAAAGACTTATTACTGTACAATTCATGGGTAGAGTCAAAGAATGTGAACTGTACAAGTTACTAATAACATTGATTAATGGTGGAAGGGGCTCCGGTGTATAGAGAGGACCTCACCGTTTAAGAAGTAGCCATAGAAACGATGGAACCCACTATTTATCCATTTACCTTTACTATTTATTGATACTTTATACTATACTCAACTTTAGTTACAATTGAATATTTTTTTTGTTGATACCTAGTATCAATACAATTTCTTATTTCGAGGTTAAATGCCTGGAAAAATGGTGGTTGGGAAGGTCATAGTAGCAAAAGCCATTGGAATTTTTTTTATACATTGGAAGAATCCGTTTTGTTATTAATAGACCAGGAAAGGGAAAAAGAATAACTGAAAGAAAATAAATCAATTAGTTATTCATCAAAGTTTAATTTGATTCAATGACCAGAATTAGACGAGGGTATATAGCTCGGAGACGTAGAATAAAAATTCGTTTATTTGCATCAACCTTTCGAGGGACTCATTCAAGACTTACTCGAAATACTATTCAACAGAAAACGAGAGCCTTGAGTTCTGCTCATCGGGATAGGGGCAGGCAAAAGAGAAATTTTCGTCGTTTGTGGATTACTCGGATAAATGCAGCAATTCGTGAGATTGGGGTATCCTATAGTTATAGCAGATCCATACATGATCTGTATAAGAGGCAGTTGCTTCTTAATCGTAAAATACTTGCACAAATAGCCATATCAAATACAAATTGTCTTTACATGATTTCCAATCAGATCCTTAAATAAGAAGGTTAGAAGGAATCCACCGTAATGATTTAAACGGGGCCCCGGAGAATGAGCTCCGGGAAGGTAAAGTAGAAATTAATATAAATAAGATAAATAAAATGAAATAGAAAATATAAATATACTAAAAATGAATCAACACATTAAAAAAAGAAGAAATTTTTGCTTATGATGTGACAATCCAATCGGGATTCTCCAATTTTTCGAACAAAATAAAATATAAATCTGAGTTGGGGTTCATATTGAAATTTTGATTCAATTGCAATTGAGGAATAGCTTATCTATTTATTTCTAATTCGAGGACCCGTGGTTCTAGGAGTCGATTCAGTTCTCTCAAATTGTTTCTCGTTATTAAGAAAGGGTAACAAAGATAAAATACGAGCTTGCTTTATAGCAATAGTAATTAATCGTTGTTGTTTCAAAGTCAATCTATTCACTCGTCTAGATAATATTTTTCCTTGTTCACTAATAAATCGACTAATTAAACTCATGTTTCTATAATCAATTCGATCCCCCGATCCAATTGGGGGCAAACGCCTACGAAAAGATCGCTTGGATTTAAGAAAAAGTCGCTTGGATTTATCCATGGTTTATTCCTTATCTTTTAAATCTTATTTCTTAATTCGAATTTCATTTGCGATCCTACCGAAATAGGATGAAATAGGATTGGGTTGTTTTATTTTTATAATTTCTTATTATATTTATTTATATATATAATATATATATTATTATGTATGTAATTTATTGCTGTTCCTTGGAGGGGTTACAAACGCGTTATATTTTCTCTATTTCTTTATCTCCCCATGAATCATATGCTTGTAACAATAGGGACAAAATTTTCTCAATTCCAATCGACTGGGCGTATTGTGTCGATTCTTTTGAGTAATATATCTGGAAATGCCCCGCGATTCCTTATTAATATCGTTTCGGACACAATTGTTACATTCCAAAATAACTTTTACTCTGACATTTTTACCCTTGGCCATAAACCCCCCTTTATTTTTTTTTTATTCACTCAACTCTTCTATTTTCGAAACGAAGAAGAAAAAAAAGAAGTTGCTGTCTCGAAACCCAATTCTTAAATATTTCATTGCAATCAAATCAATAGAGAATATAAGTAATACGATGATTTCTAACTATCAATTAGTTATAGTATTTTATTTAAGTATCTTGCGCGACCTTTATTATTATTATTTACTTTACATTTCTGTTCTCCCTCTATTAATTCAGCGTGAACCCGAGTTTCGTTGCGGATGAATCTTCTTTGATTCTTTCTCTTTCCTTCTTTTTTATCCTAAAAAACTGAAAGAAAGAACAAAACAAAAACAAAAAGGGTTAGTCACAGATAATTTATTCTATCTATAATCTTCTTCATCCCCAATCCCCAACTAGAATGAAAAAAAGGGGAATGTTAACGCATCTGGGAATAAACGATTAATCTCTATTAATAGGCCTGCTAAAGACCCGAACCATAGAGTGCTTAACACAGGTGCCACGGAGAGATATGTTTTTATATCTCGCATTGAAAATCCTCCTTTTTTATTGTAATACATATATGATCAGATACATATGTCGTTAAGGATTACTTGTATTTGTACGCGGAATCCCTAACTCAAATGAATATATATAATATAACAAACAACCCCCTGGTTGATGATATTTTACTTTCTTTACAACATAAAAAAGTGTCCACTTACTTTCTTTTCTGAACATTACCGATTTTATATGAAATATTTCATATTTGATTCTTTTTCTTTTATTATATGTTATATTGTTATATGAGACGAAAAAGAAATGACAAGAGAAATTGTATATCAATGGGGGAAATCACGATGTGGAAAACAAGATGGGGATTCTCTACAATGACACTATAGGCCAATTGAAAGGGATGTAGCGCAGCTTGGTAGCGCGT